GCTAGCGTAGCTTACTTAAAGCATAACACTGAAGATGTTAAGACGAGCCCTAGAAAGCTCCGCAAGCACAAAGGTTTGGTCCTGGCCTTACTAACAATTTTAACTAAACTTACACATGCAAGTATCCGCACCCCCGTGAGAATGCCCGACAGTTCCCCGGCCGGGAACAAGGAGCTGGTATCAGGCACACCCCCTATAGCCCACGACACCTTGCTTAGCCACGCCCCCAAGGGAGTTTCAGCAGTGATAAACATTAGGCCATGAGTGAAAACTTGACTTAGTTAAAGATAAGAGGGTCGGTAAAACTCGTGCCAGCCACCGCGGTTATACGAGAGACCCGAGTTGTTAGACGCCGGCGTAAAGTGTGGTTAAGACTTAAACGAAGCTAAAGCCGAACGCCTTCAAAGCTGTTATACGCATCCGAAGGTAAGAAGACCAATTACGAAAGTAGCTTTACTCTATCTGACTCCACGAAAGCCAGGGAACAAACTGGGATTAGATACCCCACTATGCCTGGCCCTAAACATTGATAGCACAACTTACCAGCTATCCGCCCGGGTACTACGAGCATTAGCTTAAAACCCAAAGGACTTGGCGGTGCTTTAGATCCACCTAGAGGAGCCTGTTCTAGAACCGATAACCCCCGTTCAACCTCACCCTCCCTTGTTCTACCCGCCTATATACCGCCGTCGTCAGCTTACCCTGTGAAGGCCTCATAGTAAGCATAATTGGCACAACCCAAAACGTCAGGTCGAGGTGTAGCGTATGAGAGGGGAAGAAATGGGCTACATTCACTACCACAGTGCACACGGACAATATAATGAAACTTATAATTGAAGGAGGATTTAGCAGTAAGCAGAAAATAGAGCGTTCTGCTGAATTTGGCCCTGAAGCGCGTACACACCGCCCGTCACTCTCCCCAAGCTCGTCTCATCTGACTACTTAAATAACTTAAATTGCAAAGGGGAGGCAAGTCGTAACATGGTAAGTGTACCGGAAGGTGTACTTGGCAAAACCAGAGCATAGCTTAACACAGCTAAAGCATCTCCCTTACACTGAGAAGATACCCGTGCAAATCAGGTTGCCCTGACGCCCAATAGCTAGCCCTCCCGCCCAAAACCAACTTATAACCATCAATAACCCCAAACACCATAACACCACAAAACAAACCATTTTTCCCCCTTAGTATGGGAGACAGAAAAGGACCTAGAGAGCAATAGAAAAAGTACCGCAAGGGAATGCTGAAAGAGAAATGAAATAACTCAGTAATGCCCAGAAAAGCAGAGACTTCCCCTCGTACCTTTTGCATCATGATTTAGCCAGTAAGACTCAAGCAAAGAGAACTTTAGTTTGACCCCCCGAAACTAGATGAGCTACTCCAAGACAGCCTATTAATTAGGGCAAACCCGTCTCTGTGGCAAAAGAGTGGGAAGAGCTTTGAGTAGAGGTGATAAACCTACCGAATCTAGTAATAGCTGGTTGCCTGGGAATTGGACAGAAGTTCAGCCTCCCCTTTTCTCCCCTCCCACCTTAATTTTTAGTCTCTTAGACCCAAAGAAATAGAGAGAGTTAGTCAAAGGGGGTACAGCCCCTTTGACACAAGATACAACTTTTCCAGGCGGGTAAAGATCAAAATTAAATAAAGATAAAATGTTCCGGTGGGCCTAAAAGCAGCCATCCGCACAGAAAGCGTTAAAGCTCAGACATTCCCGCACTCTAATTATTTTGATAACCCTTTCTTAACCCCCTACCCCTACCAGGCCGCCCTATGCCCCCATAGGAGTGACCATGCTAATATGAGTAATAAGAGGTTAATCAAACCTCTCCTCGCACATGTGTAAATCGGAACGGACCCCCCACCGACCCTTAACGGCCCCAAACAACAGAGGGTATTGGATAACAAACTCAACAACCAGAAAATTTCCCAACAAAACCCCGTTAACCCCACACTGGTGTGCAACCAAGGAAAGACTAAAAGAAAAAGAAGGAACTCGGCAAACACATAAAGCCTCGCCTGTTTACCAAAAACATCGCCTCTTGCAAAAGCAACAAATAAGAGGTCCCGCCTGCCCTGTGACTATAAGTTTAACGGCCGCGGTATTCTGACCGTGCAAAGGTAGCGCAATCACTTGTCTTTTAAATGGAGACCTGTATGAATGGCACCACGAGGGCTTAGCTGTCTCCTTTCTCTAGTCAATGAAATTGATCTCCCCGTGCAGAAGCGGGGCTGAACCCATAAGACGAGAAGACCCTATGGAGCTTTAGACACTAAGACAGACCACGTCAAACACCCCTGGAATAAAGGACTGAACCGGGTGGACCCTGTCCTAATGTCTTTGGTTGGGGCGACCGCGGGGAAACACAAAACCCCCATGTGGAACGGAAGGACTACACACCTCCTACAACTCAGAGCCCCCGCTCTAATTAACAGAAATTCTGACCAACAAGATCCGGCAAAGCCGATCAACGGACCGAGTTACCCTAGGGATAACAGCGCAATCCCCTTTTAGAGTCCATATCGACAAGGGGGTTTACGACCTCGATGTTGGATCAGGACATCCTAATGGTGCAGCCGCTATTAAGGGTTCGTTTGTTCAACGATTAAAGTCCTACGTGATCTGAGTTCAGACCGGAGTAATCCAGGTCAGTTTCTATCTATGACATGTTCTTTTCTAGTACGAAAGGACCGAAAAGAAGAGGCCCCTACTTAAAGCACGCCTTAACCCCTACCTACTGAAATCAACTAAAATAGGCAAAAGGACATACCACGCCTGCTTAAGAAAAAAGCACGTTAAGATGGCAGAGCCCGGCAAATGCAAAAGGCCTAAGCCCTTTGTACAGAGGTTCAACTCCTCTTCTTAACTATGATCTCTGTACTCATAACTCACATTATTAATCCTCTAGCCTTTATTGTCCCAGTCCTACTTGCCGTTGCTTTCCTGACCCTCCTTGAACGCAAAGTCCTCAGCTACATGCAACTACGAAAAGGCCCCAATGTTGTAGGCCCTTACGGCCTCCTACAGCCAATTGCCGACGGCCTCAAACTTTTTATTAAAGAACCCATCCGACCCTCAACATCCTCACCCTTTCTATTCCTTTTTACCCCCATCCTCGCACTAACTCTAGCCCTGACACTTTGGGCCCCCATGCCCCTCCCCTACCCAATTCTTGACTTAAATCTAGGGATTCTATTTATCCTAGCACTTTCAAGCCTTGCAGTGTATTCAATTCTAGGATCAGGATGAGCATCCAATTCAAAATATGCACTCATTGGGGCGCTACGCGCAGTTGCCCAAACCATTTCATACGAAGTAAGCCTTGGCCTAATCCTCCTCAACACCATTATCTTTACAGGAGGTTTTACCCTTCAAACCTTCAACGTTGCTCAAGAAAGTATCTGACTTATCCTACCAGCCTGACCTCTCGCCGCAATATGGTATACCTCGACCCTCGCAGAGACTAACCGCGCCCCATTTGACTTAACCGAAGGAGAATCAGAGCTAGTCTCGGGCTTCAACGTAGAATACGCCGGCGGACCATTTGCCCTCCTTTTCCTAGCAGAATATTCAAACATTCTCCTCATGAACACCCTTTCCGCCACCCTATTCCTTGGAGCAGCACACACCCCCCTCCTGCCAGAATTAACCGCAATTAACTTAATGACTAAAACAGCACTTCTCTCAGGACTTTTCCTCTGAGTTCGAGCCTCTTACCCCCGCTTCCGGTACGACCAACTTATGCACCTGATCTGGAAGAATTTCCTTCCCCTAACCCTAGCCTTGGTCATCTGACATCTAGCAGTTCCCATTGCATTTGCAGGCCTTCCCCCTCATCTCTAACCCCGGAGCCGTGCCTGAATAAAAGGGACACTTTGATAGAGTGAAACATGAAGGTTAAAGTCCTTCCGCCTCCTTAAAATATAGAAACAGGGGAATCGAACCCCGCCTAGAGAGATCAAAACTCTCTGTGCTTCCTCTACACCAGTTTCTAGTACAGTCAGCTAATTCAAGCTGTTGGGCCCATACCCCAATCATGTTGGTTAAAATCCTTCCTATGCTGATGAACCCATACATCTTGGCCACCCTACTTTTTGGACTAGGCCTAGGGACCACAATCACATTTGCCAGCTCCCACTGACTTCTGGCATGAATAGGACTTGAGATGAATACCCTAGCTATTATCCCCCTAATGGCCCAACATCACCACCCCCGAGCAGTTGAAGCCGCTACCAAATACTTCTTAACCCAAGCAACAGCAGCCGCCATGTTACTATTTGCAAGCACAACCAACGCCTGACTTTCGGGCCAATGAGAAATTGAGCAAACCTCCCACCCCCTCCTAGCCTCAATTATTACCCTAGCACTCGCCCTGAAAGTTGGCTTAGCTCCCCTTCACATATGACTCCCCGAAGTGCTTCAAGGCCTTAGCCTGACCACCGGACTTGTCCTCTCTACCTGACAAAAGCTTGCACCCTTTGCTCTTCTCCTGCAGATCCAACCAAACAACCCAACCCTCCTTATTTTGTTAGGCATTACCTCCACCCTTGTGGGGGGATGAGGCGGGCTAAACCAAACCCAACTACGAAAAATCCTTGCCTACTCCTCTATCGCCCACTTAGGCTGAATAATCCTAGTCCTACAATTCTGCCCCTCCCTGACACTACTGGCCCTCCTCACCTACTTTGTTATAACATTTTCAACATTTCTCGTTTTTAAAACTAACGAAGCAACCAACATTAATACTCTTGCCACCTCCTGGGCAAAAATACCCGCACTCACCTCCCTCGCACCCCTCATGCTCCTTTCCCTCGCCGGCCTCCCTCCCCTTACTGGCTTTATACCAAAATGACTTATTCTCCAAGAGCTAACTAAGCAAGACCTTCCCCTTACCGCCACCATCGCTGCCCTTACTGCTCTTCTCAGCCTCTACTTTTACCTCCGACTATCCTACGCAATAACACTTACTATATCCCCTAACAACCTAACCGCAACAACCCCCTGACGGCTAAACTCAAACCAACTAACACTCCCCCTAGCCACTTCCATTATAGCAACCGCCCTCCTCCTCCCCCTTACTCCTGCCCTCACCGCACTCGTTACACCCTAAGGGACTTAGGCTAGAATTCAGACCAAGGGCCTTCAAAGCCCTCAGCGGGGGTGAAAATCCCCCAGCCCCTGTAAAGCTTGCAGGATATTACCCCACATCTTCTGCATGCAAAGCAGACACTTTAATTAAGCTAAAGCCTTATCTAGATAGGCAGGCCTCGATCCTACAAAATCTTAGTTAACAGCTAAGCGCTCAAACCAGCGAGCATCCATCTACCTTTCCCCCGCCTAAACAGACAAAAATAGGCGGGGGAAAGCCCCGGCAGGCAGCTAGCCTGCTCCTTTAGATTTGCAATCTAATATGCTAAGCACCTCAAGGCTTGGTAAGAAGAGGAATCAAACCTCTGTTTATGGGGCTACAATCCACCGCTTAAAACTCAGCCATCTTACCTGTGGCAATCACACGCTGACTATTTTCAACCAATCACAAAGACATTGGCACCCTCTATTTAGTATTTGGTGCTTGAGCCGGCATAGTAGGCACCGCTCTTAGCCTGCTTATTCGAGCAGAGCTTAGCCAACCAGGCGCTCTCCTAGGTGACGACCAAATCTACAATGTAATCGTTACAGCCCATGCATTTGTAATAATCTTTTTTATAGTAATACCCATTATGATCGGAGGATTCGGGAACTGACTAATTCCTCTCATGATTGGGGCCCCTGACATAGCCTTCCCTCGAATAAATAATATGAGCTTCTGACTCCTCCCCCCTTCTTTCCTCCTTCTCCTAGCCTCCTCAGGAGTGGAAGCAGGGGCTGGGACAGGATGAACTGTATACCCCCCTCTAGCAGGCAACCTAGCCCATGCAGGAGCATCTGTCGATTTAACTATTTTTTCCCTCCATCTAGCAGGGGTGTCTTCAATTCTCGGGGCAATCAATTTTATTACAACTATCATTAACATAAAACCCCCTGCCATCTCGCAGTATCAAACACCCCTGTTCGTCTGATCTGTGCTGATCACTGCCGTCCTCCTCCTCCTCTCACTCCCAGTTCTTGCCGCTGGCATTACAATGCTTCTGACAGACCGTAACTTAAACACAACATTCTTCGACCCTGCAGGGGGAGGAGACCCCATCCTTTACCAACACCTATTCTGATTCTTTGGCCACCCAGAAGTATATATTCTTATTCTTCCAGGCTTCGGAATAATCTCGCACATCGTTGCCTACTATTCTGGCAAAAAAGAGCCATTCGGCTACATGGGTATGGTGTGAGCTATAATAGCAATTGGCCTCCTAGGCTTCATTGTTTGAGCCCATCACATGTTTACAGTTGGCATGGATGTCGACACACGTGCCTACTTTACATCCGCCACTATAATTATTGCAATTCCCACAGGTGTTAAAGTCTTTAGCTGACTAGCAACCCTCCACGGCAGCTCTATTAAGTGAGAAACCCCACTCTTGTGGGCTCTCGGCTTTATTTTCCTCTTCACAGTAGGGGGCCTAACAGGAATTGTTCTTGCCAACTCATCCCTTGATATTGTTCTCCACGATACATACTACGTAGTTGCCCACTTCCACTATGTCTTATCAATAGGAGCAGTGTTCGCCATTGTCGCAGCTTTCGTACACTGATTCCCCCTATTTTCAGGCTATACCCTCCATGAAACTTGAACAAAAATCCACTTCGGAATTATGTTTGTAGGCGTTAACTTAACCTTCTTCCCCCAACACTTCCTAGGCCTCGCCGGCATGCCACGCCGATACTCCGACTACCCCGATGCCTACACTCTGTGAAACACTATCTCCTCAATTGGCTCACTAATCTCCCTAGTTGCCGTTATTATGTTCCTTTTTATTATCTGAGAAGCATTCGCCGCCAAACGAGAAGTCCTTTGAGTAGAACTAACAGCAACAAACGTCGAGTGGCTACACGGCTGTCCACCCCCCTACCACACATTTGAAGAACCTGCATTCGTTCAAGTTCAACCAAAATAACGAGGAAGGGAGGAATTGAACCCCCATAAACTGGTTTCAAGCCAGCCACGTAACCACTCTGTCACTTCCTTCATAGGGCACTAGTAAAGTAGATATTACACTGTCTTGTCAAGGCAGAATTGTGGGTTAAACCCCCGCGTGTCTTGCCCCTCCCTAATGGCACATCCCACACAACTAGGATTTCAAGACGCAGCTTCCCCCGTAATAGAAGAACTCCTTCACTTCCATGATCACGCCCTAATAATCGTGTTTCTGATCAGCACTTTTGTATTATACATTATCATTGCCATGGTCTCTACCAAATTAACTAACAAGTATATTTTAGACTCTCAAGAAATCGAAATTATCTGGACAGTTTTACCTGCCGTTATTCTGATTCTAATTGCCCTACCCTCCTTACGCATTCTTTACCTAATAGATGAAATTAATGACCCCCACCTAACAATCAAAGCCATGGGACACCAATGATACTGAACCTACGAGTACACTGATTATGAAGATCTCGAATTTGATTCGTACATAATTCCAACCCAAGACCTTAGCCCCGGACAATTCCGCCTCCTCGAAACTGATCACCGTATAGTAATTCCAATAGATGCCCCCATCCGGGTCTTAGTTTCAGCAGAAGACGTACTCCACTCATGAGCAATCCCCGCCCTAGGTGTGAAAACAGATGCCGTTCCCGGCCGCCTAAACCAAACAGCCTTCATTGCATCTCGCCCCGGAGTTTACTATGGCCAATGCTCAGAAATCTGCGGCGCAAACCATAGCTTTATACCCATCGTAATCGAAGCAGTTCCCCTAAAGGACTTTGAAAACTGATCTTCCTTAATACTTGAAGACGCCTCGCTAAGAAGCTAAACAGGGCCTCAGCGTTAGCCTTTTAAGCTAAAAATTGGTGCCTCCCAACCACCCTTAGCGATATGCCCCAACTAAACCCCACTCCATGATTTGCCATTCTAATCTTTTCCTGACTAGTCTTTCTGCTAGTCCTGCCCCCAAAAGTTATAGCCCACACTTTTCCTTACGACCCCACTTCCCAAAGCACCAAAAAACCCAAAACAGAATCTTGAACCTGACCATGGCACTAAACTTCTTTGACCAATTTATAAGCCCTTCCTTTTTAGGAGTCCCCCTGATAGCTCTCGCCCTTACCCTCCCGTGAATCTTATTTCCTACTCCTACTGCACGTTGACTTAACAATCGCTCCCTAACCCTCCAAAATTGAGCCCTAAACCGATTCTCCAGCCAACTTCTTCTCCCGGTCAACCCAGGAGGGCACAAATGAGCCCTATTATATGCTTCCCTGATCGTTTACCTAGTCTCTATTAACATACTAGGCCTTCTGCCTTACACATTCACCCCCACCACCCAACTATCCCACAATCTTGGCCTTGCCGTCCCTCTTTGACTTGCAACAGTACTTATCGGCCTACGAAATCAGCCCACGCATGCCTTAGGCCACCTTCTGCCAGAAGGAACCCCAACCGCACTAATTCCCGTCCTAATTATCATCGAAACAATCAGCCTTTTTATCCGCCCCTTGGCCCTAGGCGTCCGACTTACAGCTAACCTCACAGCAGGCCACCTGCTCATTCAACTTATCGGCACTGCTTCATTTGTTCTCCTGCCCCTCATACCAACAGTAGGTCTCCTGACAACAGCTCTACTGTTCCTCCTTACCCTCTTAGAAGTTGCCGTAGCCTTCATCCAGGCCTATGTATTTGTTCTTCTCCTAAGCCTCTACCTACAAGAAAACGTCTAATGGCACACCAAGCACACGCATACCACATAGTCGACCCCAGCCCATGGCCCCTAACAGGTGCAGTAGCTGCCTTACTAATGACATCCGGTCTCGCAATTTGATTTCATTTCCACTCCACAACCCTCTTATCTCTTGGTTTAGTTCTTCTTCTTCTAACAATATATCAATGATGACGAGACATCGTACGAGAAGGCACATTCCAAGGACATCACACACCCCCCGTTCAAAAAGGACTGCGATATGGAATAATCCTTTTTATTACCTCTGAAGTATTCTTCTTCCTAGGGTTCTTCTGAGCCTTCTACCACGCCAGCCTGGCCCCCACCCCTGACCTAGGAGGATGCTGACCCCCCACAGGCATTACCACCCTAGACCCCTTTGAAGTGCCCCTACTAAATACTGCTGTTCTGCTCGCCTCCGGAGTTACAGTTACTTGAGCCCACCATAGCATTATGGAAGGCAAACGAAAACAAGCAATTCATTCCCTAACCCTAACAATTCTCCTCGGCTTCTACTTTACCTTCCTTCAAGCCATGGAATATTATGAAGCTCCCTTTACCATTGCCGACGGGGTCTACGGCTCTACATTCTTTGTAGCAACAGGCTTCCACGGCCTCCACGTTATTGTTGGCTCCACCTTCCTAGCTGTCTGCCTGCTCCGCCAAATCAAATACCACTTTACATCTGAACACCACTTTGGGTTTGAAGCAGCCGCTTGATACTGACACTTTGTAGACGTTGTTTGACTTTTCCTCTACGTCTCCATCTACTGATGAGGCTCATAATCTTTCTAGTATGAAGCAAGTACAAGTGACTTCCAATCACCTAGTCTTGGTTAAAGTCCAAGGAAAGATAATGAATTTAATCATAACAATTGCCTTAATTACCCTAGGACTCTCGGGAGTCCTGGCAGTGGTCTCTTTCTGACTCCCCCAAATGCTCCCAGACCACGAAAAATTATCCCCCTACGAGTGTGGTTTTGACCCGCTAGGTTCAGCTCGTCTTCCATTTTCCATCCGATTCTTTCTAGTTGCCATTCTCTTCTTGCTCTTCGACCTAGAAATTGCTCTTCTGCTTCCTCTCCCATGAGGAGACCAATTAGCTACCCCTTTATGAACATTCATCTGAGCCTCAGCCGTCCTTATGCTCCTCACACTAGGCCTGGTATACGAATGACTTCAAGGTGGCCTAGAATGAGCTGAATAGGTGATTAGTTCAATAAAAACATTTGATTTCGGCTCAAAAACTTATGGTTAAAGTCCATAATCGCCTAATGACCCCCGTTCACTTTACCTTCTCCTCCACCTTCATCCTAGGACTCACAGGCTTAGCATTCAATCGAACCCACCTTCTGTCTGCCTTACTTTGCCTGGAGGGAATAATACTCTCCCTATTTATTGGTCTTTCCTTATGGGCCCTACAACTAAACGCTACCAACTTCTCCTCCTCCCCAATACTTCTATTAGCATTTTCAGCTTGTGAAGCAAGCGCAGGCCTTGCTCTACTTGTAGCCACGGCCCGAACTCACGGCACCGACCGTCTAAAAAACCTAAACCTTCTACAATGCTAAAAATCCTTATCCCCACGCTTATGCTCGTCCCAACGACCTGGCTAACCCCTACCAAATGACTCTGGCCTACTACACTACTTCACAGCCTAGTAATTGCCTTAGCTAGCCTCTCTTGATTTAAGAACATGTCAGAGACAGGCTGAACTTTTCTCAGCCCTTGCATAGCAACTGACCCACTTTCTACCCCCTTACTCGTTCTTACTTGCTGGCTCCTCCCACTCATGATCCTTGCAAGCCAAAACCACATGGCATCAGATACAATTAACCGTCAACGAACATACATCTCCCTACTTATCTCCCTACAAATCTTCCTAATCCTGGCTTTTAGCGCAACCGAAATTATCATGTTCTACGTTATGTTTGAGACCACCTTAATCCCGACACTCTTTCTCATCACACGCTGAGGGAACCAAACAGAACGTCTTAACGCAGGCACTTACTTTCTATTTTATACCCTAGCAGGCTCCCTCCCGCTCCTAGTGGCCCTTCTTCTGCTCCAAAACACAACTGGAACCCTCTCCCTTCTTACCCTACAGTATTCTAGCCCAATATCTCTCACCACCTACGGAGACAAACTATGATGAGTGGGCTGTCTTATAGCATTTCTAGTAAAAATACCACTCTATGGAGTTCACCTGTGGCTCCCTAAAGCACACGTAGAAGCCCCAATTGCAGGCTCTATGGTTCTTGCCGCTGTTCTACTTAAGCTAGGGGGCTATGGTATGATACGTATACTTATTTTACTCGAACCCCTGACTAAAGAACTAAGTTATCCATTTATTATCCTTGCCCTCTGAGGAGTAATCATAACCGGTTCTATTTGCCTCCGCCAAACAGATCTCAAATCCCTAATTGCCTACTCATCAGTCAGCCACATAGGCCTCGTAGTATCAGGAATTTTAATCCAAACACCCTGAGGCTTCACCGGAGCTCTCATCCTTATGATCGCCCATGGACTCACATCTTCAGCCCTCTTCTGTCTCGCCAATACCAACTATGAACGCACCCACAGCCGGACAATAGCCCTCGCCCGAGGACTACAAATAGCCCTCCCCCTCCTGTCAACCTGGTGGTTTATTGCCAGCCTCGCTAACCTCGCCCTCCCTCCTCTCCCAAATTTAATAGGAGAGCTAATAATCATCACCTCCGTATTTAACTGATCCTGATGGACCCTCCTGCTTACAGGAGCAGGGACCCTCATCACAGCCGGCTACTCCCTCTACATGTTTCTTATGACCCAGCGAGGCCCCCTGCCAGCTCACATAACTGCCCTCGACCCATCCCACTCCCGAGAGCACCTACTCATTGCACTCCACCTTCTCCCACTAATCCTACTCATCCTTAAACCAGAGCTAGTATGAGGATGGACAGCCTGTAGATATAGTTTATAAAAACATTAGATTGTGATTCTAAAGACAGGGGTTAGAGTCCCCTTATCCACCGAGAGAGGCTCGAAGCAACGAAGACTGCTAATCTTCGCCACCTTGGTTAGACCCCAGGGCTCACTCGCCCTGCTGTTAAAGGATAACAGCTCATCCGTTGGTCTTAGGAACCAAAAACTCTTGGTGCAAATCCAAGTAACAGCTATGCACACAACCCCTTTGGTAATGTCAACGAGTCTCCCCATCATCTTCCTGGTCCTCTTATCCTCTGTCATGACCACTCTTAGCCCCCAGCCCCGCCCAACCGACTGAGCCCTCTCCCAAGTAAAAACAGCGGTCAAACTAGCCTTTTTTATTAGCCTTTTACCACTTTTCCTGTTCCTAAATGAGGGAGCAGAGCTCATCATCACTAACTGGACCTGAATAAACACCCTCACCTTTGACATTAATATCAGTTTTAAATTTGACCACTACTCCATTATTTTTACACCAGTTGCCCTCTACGTAACATGATCAATCCTAGAGTTCGCCTCATGATACATGCATTCAGACCCCTTCATGAACCGATTCTTTAAATACCTTCTCATCTTCCTAATCGCTATAATTACTCTGGTTACAGCAAATAACATATTCCAATTATTTATCGGATGAGAGGGCGTAGGAATTATATCTTTTTTACTGATCGGTTGGTGGTACGGCCGAACAGACGCAAACACCGCTGCCCTTCAGGCAGTCCTGTATAATCGAATTGGGGATATCGGACTAATCTTTGCTATAGCCTGAATAGCTACAAACCTTAACTCCTGAGAAATACAACAAATCTTTTCAGCTGCTAAAGACCTTGACCTCACCTTCCCACTTCTTGGCCTCATCCTTGCCGCAGCAGGCAAATCCGCCCAATTTGGACTCCACCCATGACTCCCATCAGCTATGGAGGGCCCTACACCGGTTTCTGCCCTACTACATTCCAGCACAATAGTTGTTGCAGGAATCTTTCTCCTTGTGCGAATGAGCCCCCTTTTAGAAAACAACCAAACTGCTCTCACTACCTGCCTATGCCTAGGCGCGCTAACAACGCTCTTCACAGCAACCTGCGCTCTTACCCAAAATGACATCAAAAAAATTGTTGCTTTCTCAACCTCGAGCCAACTAGGCCTAATAATAGTAACAATTGGGCTAAATCAGCCCCAACTAGCCTTCCTCCACATCTGTACCCACGCCTTTTTCAAGGCAATGCTTTTCCTGTGTTCAGGCTCTATTATTCACAGCCTTAATGATGAACAAGACATTCGAAAAATAGGTGGCATACATTACCTAACCCCCTTTACATCCTCCTGCCTAACCATCGGAAGCCTAGCCCTTACAGGGACACCTTTCCTAGCCGGCTTCTTCTCTAAAGATGCCATCATTGAAGCTATAAACACATCCCACCTAAACGCCTGAGCCCTCACCCTCACCCTTCTAGCCACCTCCTTCACTGCCATCTACAGCCTCCGCGTCGTCTTCTTTGTCTCACTTGGTCACCCACGATTTAACCCCCTCTCACCTATCAATGAAAACAACCCAGCAGTAATCAACCCAATTAAACGTTTAGCCTGAGGAAGCATTATTGCCGGGCTCCTAATTACCTCAAATATGACCCCCCTTAAAACCCCTATTATATCTATACCGCCCCTCCTCAAACTAGCCGCCTTAATTGTTACCATCACCGGCCTCCTCCTAGCCTTAGAGCTCGCCTCCCTAACGAGCAAGCAATTTAAACCTACCCCCTCCCTTACTCCCCATCACTTCTCAAATATGTTAGGCTTTTTCCCCGCCATTACCCACCGCCTTACCCCCAAAATCAACCTTACTCTGGGCCAACAAATCGCCAGCCAGATGGTGGACCAAACCTGGCTAGAAAAAACAGGGCCCAAAGCCCTTGCCACCCTAAACATACCTCTGGTTACAACAACCAGCAACGCTCAACAAGGCATGATCAAAACCTACCTAACTCTCTTCTTCCTTACCCTCTCCCTCACCGCATTCATCTTTATTTTCTAGACAGCCCGAAGCGTCCCTCGACTAAGCCCTCGAGTTAGCTCCAACACTACAAACAGGGTTAACAACAATACTCACGCACTGATCACTAGTATACCTCCCCCAAAAGAATATATTACAGCCACCCCTCCAACATCCCCCCGAAACACAGAAAATTCACTAAACTCATCCACAGATACCCAAGAACTTTCATACCACCCACCCCCTAAAACCCCAGAGAATAGTGCTACCACCCCTACATACACAACCATGCTTCCAGCAACCGAACGATTCCCCCAACTCTCAGGATATGGCTCCGCGGCAAGAGCCGCAGAATACGCAAACACCACCAATATTCCCCCCAAATAAATAAGAAACAACACCAATGATAAAAAAGATCCCCCATGGCCCACTAAAACCCCACACCCCAGACCAGAAACCGCCACCAACCCTAAAGCGGCAAAATAAGGGGAAGGATTAGACGCAACCGCCACCAGCCCCAATACTAAACCTAAAAGCAACAAAGACATAAAATAGGACATAATTCCTGTCAGGACTTTAACCAGAACTAATGACTTGAAATGCCATCGTTGTAATTCAACTACAGGAACCCTCTAATGGCAAGCCTCCGCAAAACCCACCCCCTGCTTAAAATCGCTAACGACGCCCTAGTTGACCTCCCTGCCCCCTCTAATATTTCAGTATGATGAAACTTTGGCTCTCTCCTAGGATTATGCTTAATTACACAACTCCTAACGGGCCTTTTCCTTGCTATACACTATACCTCTGACATTACCTCAGCTTTTTCATCAGTTGCCCACATTTGCCGAGACGTAAATTACGGCTGACTTATCCGCAACCTACACGCCAACGGAGCATCCTTCTTCTTCATCTGCATTTATCTCCACATCGGACGAGGCCTTTATTATGGATCCTACCTCTATAAAGAAACATGAAACATCGGAGTCGTCCTACTTCTCCTAGTAATAATGACAGCTTTCGTAGGGTATGTGCTTCCCTGAGGACAAATATCATTCTGAGGAGCCACAGTCATCACAAACCTCCTATCCGCCGTTCCATACGTGGGTAATACCCTCGTCCAATGAATTTGAGGGGGATTTTCAGTTGATAATGCTACCCTAACCCGATTCTTTGCTTTCCACTTCCTTCTCCCATTTGTTATTGCAGCCGCCACTCTAATTCACCTTCTTTTCCTTCATGAGACAGGCTCTAACAACCCGCTAGGCCTCAATTCAGATGCCGACAAAATCTCATTCCACCCATACTTTTCCTACAAAGACCTTCTAGGCTTTGCAGTGATACTTATTGCCCTCACCTCCCTAGCCCTCTTTTCACCTAACCTATTGGGAGACCCAGACAATTTCACCCCCGCAAACCCCCTAGTTACGCCTCCTCACATCAAACCTGAATGATATTTCCTATTTGCCTACGCCATTCTTCGATCTATCCCAAACAAACTAGGAGGAGTACTTGCACTCCTCGCCTCCATCCTTGTTTTAATGATCGTTCCAATCCTGCACACATCTAAACAACGAGGACTTACATTCCGACCTCTTACCCAGTTCCTTTTCTGAACACTAATTGCTAATGTTGCTATCCTTACGTGGATTGGAGGTATACCTGTTGAACACCCCTACATTATCATCGGACAAATTGCTTCTTTCCTCTACTTCTCTCTTTTCCTTGTCCTCACCCCCCTGGCCGGACTGTTAGAAAACAAAATTCTTAAATGATCTTGCACTAGTAGCTCAGTCTCAGAGCGCCGGTCTTGTAAACCGGATGCCGGGGGTTAAAATCCCCCCTACTGCTCAAAGAAAAGGGATTTTAACCCCTACCACTAACTCCCAAAGCTAGTATTCTTAATTAAACTATTCCTTGTACATATATGTATTAACACCATACAATTATATGAACCTATAATTAGTATATGTTATACTAACCATGATTTTGGTTGATTTAACATACATTGTGTTAATTCAACCACCATTGGGTTGATAGAGCATGTTCTACGTTCAATAATCAACTGACAAACTGTATAGAAGTCAAAAATTCAATTACCGGAGGACTTGATATCGATAGGCTAAACACATACATTACATAGAACACACATACCAAGTAATCCAACTTCCTGAATATTGGAACAGCAGGATGCAATAAGAACCGACCATCAGTTGATTTCTGAAGGCTAAAGGTTATTGAAGGTGAGGGACAAGTATTTGTGGGGGTCACACAGGGTGAACTATTCCTGGCATTTGGTTCCTATTTCAGGAACATTTGAATTATTTACTCCACTCACTTCCCCTGACGCTGGCATAAGTTAATGGTGGTAATACATACTCCTCACAAACCCAACATGCCGGGCGCTCTCTCCAGTGGGTAGGGGGTTCTCTTTTTTTGGTTTCCTTTCAACTGGCATCTCAGAGTGCACACGGTAAACTCGCCTGAAGGTTGAACACTTATTTCCACCCTCAAGAACGTGGTATTGAATGGTGAAGAGACTTTGAACAAGACTAACATAAATAATTTCAAGGACATAACGTGTAACCTCTTATACCCCTCTAATAGTTATTACCCCTGGGAGTTTTAGGAGTTTTTGCGCGTAAAACCCCCCTACCCCCCTAAACTCCTGAGATGTCTAACACTCCTGAAAACCCCCCGGAAACAGGAAAACCTCGAGAAGTATTTTTCTTCCCCAAAATGTGTGTTTATACATTATTGCAATTATTCACGC